TATGGATCCTAAAAAAAAAGAAATCTTTTTTTAGTAGGAAGGGAATTAAGTAGCGAAAAAGGATTCAAAATCCAAGTACAATAAAAAAAAAATCAGTAATCCATCCCAAAGAGGTGATATTTGGATCTATTTTGTATCGTTTTGGCGGCATGGCCGAGTGGTAAGGCGGAGGACTGCAAATCCTTTATTCCCCAGTTCAAATCCGGGTGTCGCCTGATTCTAATTAAAAAAAGGACCCGAAATTCCTTATCGACTGATAGAACCTATAACTAACTCAACGAATTATTTCCCAGCCGAAGGAGAGACAAAGGTCTCTTGATACGTACTTACTCGATTCTAAATATCCGTGGTTCTCAAAAGAAAAGTTCAAGTTCTGTAAATCCTTGTGTCTAGGATTCAAGGAAAGATTATAGTACGTAGTGGTTACTGACTGGGCCTTGAATTCGATTATAGAGCCGGAGGTGATATCTAACTAGTTCATAATTAGTAATTGTGAAAAAGCGGAATCTATTTTGTATACACACTTAAAAGAGTCTCTGAGTATTCAGGTATTCGATTAATATTCGATTGGGTAATTGGCTTTTATAGAAAAAGCTCAAAAAGAACTTCTTTTCCACCGGTCAAGAGTGGAATAGGCTGTTCAAAATCGTATTAGGAATTTGTTATATGTATGTGGATTTACTGAATTGCTTCATTAAATTTAATTAATAGTCCGAAATAAGAATCCTTTTTTGACTCTGTACCATTGATTTCACTATTATTAGTATTAATGAACAATAATGGAATAATTCCTTCATATTTATAGAGATAGGGGACATAATTCACATGGATATTGTAAGTCTCGCTTGGGCTGCTTTAATGGTAGTCTTTACATTTTCCCTTTCACTTGTAGTATGGGGAAGAAGTGGACTCTAGAAATACTACTTAACTAATTGAATTTTGAGTTGAGGAATCAAACTGTATCAATTGTTTTATAGATCGTTCCGCTAAGTGTTTTTTTTTTTTATAGTGTTTTTAAAGATAATAATGTCAATCAAAGAGATATTTCAAAAATTCCCATGTTTATATTTCGAAAGGAAATATAGATGATAGGAAATATTTTTCGAATTTTTCCGAAATTATCTATTTCGCCGAAGAGACTCTTATACAAATTATATAGGGACAATGGGGAACAACAGACTCCTTTTCTTTTGTTTTCCTCTTTATCCAAATACAAGGGAAAGCCGTTCTCTTATTAATATTAAGCGGATACGTACTTTCTAGAGGAAAGAACATAGATATAGTGGTTGTTCAACAAGATATACACATAATAAGATCTTGACCCGGACGAGTCGCATATTTGGCACTTACCATTTATTATTTTAGAAACCAGATTTCTGCTTTATCGACTCATTTCATATCATGGTTTAAGTGTTACAAATTAAATTAATGAGGTTTACTATTTCTTTTCGAAATTCGAAGAAGTTTACATACCATAGAACTCTTTGGATCATCTATCAACCAGTCAATCAATTTAATTACTTTACTTTTTAGAAATGATAAAAAAAGATTACTAAGTAGGTTTTTTTTAATATATTATATGTCATACCCATACCATTTTTCTTTCTTTGATTCTTTCGGTGGATACTTGGATTTCTATTTGAAATAATCCGAAATCTAGGAATTCGAACGGTAAAATAAAAGTCAGAGTTGCCTTTCGATTATTTCGGATCGATCAGAATCAATACAAATCGATCAAATAGATGTAGCAAAAAAATAGAATTGGGGTCGCTATGTACATAACAGAAGATACAGATTGTAGATTGCTCTATAGAAAATTTAGTCTGTATCTTTATATAGGCTAGTACAACTTTCTACACTCCAAAAAAACACTAATCTAATAGATAAATAGATAATATAGCATGGTAGAAAGAAATATATGAATCTTTCTACCATACTATCCAATTTCATCGAATACCGCTGATTCTAGCCTGCTCATTTCATTTAAGAAACGAAATTTGAATCCTTGTTTATTTCCATTTTTTCAATCATTGATAAAGAAGTCAAGTTTCATTCAAATTAATCATTTTGGCTAACCGTTTTTACATAGATAATAAGTAAAAAGGCAGTAGGAACTAGAATGAAGAGTGCAGTAGCAATAAATGCGAGAATATTTACTTCCATAATCTCATCGTTTTTTTACTTCGCAATAACTCGGGATTTAATCCCATAGAGATGATCCTTTTTTCGCCTGTAAATTCAATGGGATGAATTACATCTTGATGGTATTGAATCGGATTAATATCATGAATAACAATATCTGAGCTATCATATCAATTCGCCGTCGCGAATTGAATAGTATAACATAGGAAGATCTTTTATCCATACTGAATCAAAAAAAAAAAAAAAAAATAAGGAAAAAAGATTCTTCATTACCTCGAAAAGGGTCTAAAAAGGCAGGATCCTTGTTTGATCTTTCTTTTTTTAATATCCTCTCCTCTTTTTTTGGGTTGTACTAGGGCGCATATATGAAAAGTTAAACGTGCAATTTGAATGAGATAGAATGTTTCAAATTGCAATTAGTTAGTCTTAGTGATTGAGATGGCACAAAATCGGAGACAGAAAGAGAGATAGGATTAATCTGAAAAGTCTTTTGTCAGGGTAACTATAATAAAAAAATTGTGTATTGTACAAGAAACGAATTCCATTTGTGTATGTACTCCCGAGAAGCATATGGGACTCTATTCCATTAGATAGACGCGAGAAATTGAAAAACCAGACCCAATATGGTATCTTTTGGAATCCTACATATGATCTTAAAAAAAGGTATGATTACCAATTCACATATCTATCCCAGCAATCAGTCCTAGTTGATTTAATGAAAATTTTTAGGTGAGAAATAAATGCAAAAATTTAAAGGAAAGAAAAAATAACTAAGAATCATAAGAATATCATAAGAATCCCTATTGAGAGTGAAATTAGATTGTCTTCCTTTTCCCAGAAAGTGGACAGATGAATTGATAAATTATATATATATATTGGTTATCGGATCTGTCGGGATTGACGGGGCTCGAACCCGCAGCTTCCGCCTTGACAGGGCGGTGCTCTGACCAATTGAACTACAATCCCAGGGAACTAAGAGATACAGTATCTATTTTTTTATGATTTGATTCAAAACATTTCTAGTTAGAATTTTCGTGTTGGAACAGAGACGCGTGATATCCACATGAATATGCACTTTAGTGAGAACAACATGAATTACTCGTCATTTTTTCTTATTTCAAAATCGATTGAGAATCCATCTTTATACTTAAATATTTATACTTAAAGATCGTGATATGAATCATGATTATTATCATAATCCAAATTTCCCAGAACAAATAAATCGAGTAAACAAATAAAAAAATAGAATCTATAGCATAAATTTGGACTCTTTTTTTTCCGCGTATCCACCGTTTCGGGAGGGCAAATATCTTCATCTCATAGCGGATGAGCGAATTCTTGGGCCGAGCTGGATTTGAACCAGCGTAGACATATTGCCAACGAATTTACAGTCCGTCCCCATTAACCGCTCGGGCATCGACCCAGGAAGAATCAATTCAATTTTAGGCTTATTGATGATCCATGATTAACTTCCTTATGTAGTACCCTACCCCCAGGGGAAGTCGAATCCCCGCTGCCTCCTTGAAAGAGAGATGTCCTGAACCACTAGACGATGGGGGCATACGTGCCCAACTGCCATCATACTATGAACATAGTATGAACAGTTTTTTGAAATTGTCAATAGAATCTAATAATTAGAATTGGATTCAAAGGATCTTTCCGTCTTACACGATTCCATAGAGTTTTTGTTTATAAATCGTTCATTCTAACCATTCGATCTTCAATATATAACCATTCGAATTTATTTATTATTATAATAATATTATTATTATAAAATAGAAATCTATTTATTTTATTATTCGTTTCTTTTTTTTTTTGTATTTTAATTTAATAAGAATTTCTAGAATTTAATAATAACTTAATATTAATTTAATTAAAATTAAGTATTTAAGTTAATATATTCATTATATATTGAATTGTATATTTTACATTAATAGAAAAATTCTATTATTTTTTAATATTTTATATTCTATTAATATATAGAATATTAGAATAATATAAATATATATATATTTTCTAAAATATATACTAAGTAAGATAAAGATTAAATATTAAAGAAAAAGATAGATAATATGAAATAAAGGATACTTTCAGGAAGTTATTTGTCTACTCGAAAGTAAATAAAAATGAGGTTAAGTTAAACAAACCCTGTTTTTCCGCCGTATTCCGCAATGAGCCACCAGCTGCTATCAGTCTACACGAGCCACTAGCTGCTATCAGTCTACTTATCTATTCTATAGTATAGAATAACTTAGGTATGTAATATATGTACATAGATATATTTTCTATGTATATACATAATGATTCAGTCAAGAATTGACTAATGAAAGGCCCTTTTAACTCAGTGGTAGAGTAACGCCATGGTAAGGCGTAAGTCATCGGTTCAAATCCGATAAGGGGCTTTTGAGTTTTTTCATAAAACAACATCATATTTGAACGGGGAATAGAAATATTGTTTGTTGATATTTTTAAAAGTACAAAAAAAGTAAGCAACTGTATATAAAGCAACTGTATACGTATAATAAGTTATACTATAGTAGTTATAAAGTTGAACTTTTATTCATTATAATGAATAATGATAAAATAAGTCGTATCTCGAATCACCAAATATTCCTATTTTCCATTATTTCAATCAAATCCATTGGAATGGAAAGATTCGAAATCAACAAATGAAAAAATAAGTGGATCTGACCTATTGAATCATGACTATATCCGCTATTCTGATATTCAAATTTGATAGAGATTAAATTGGAACAGTTGACCTTTTTTTTCTTTAGACTCTGCATAAATTTGTCGATATTTCCGATTAAATCTTTGTGTTCCTAGCTATTCCATAGGAATAAATCATCTATTCTCTT